AAATTGTTTGTTCTTGCATATCCCTACTGGTTTTCCAAATTAATCCCGCAGATACATATAATTCAGAAGAATATGTGAGTGATTCATACACAGCATCTCCTTCTTTTATCAACGGTTCAACCAATTGATATGTTTCCACAAATAATTGAAATTCAATTTCTTGATCTGTATCTTCAATTTTTGGAAACTTATAAAGTTCTTCCGTCAAGCCCTGATCAATAAACCTACAAAATCCTTCAAATTGTATCTGATTAAACCCAGGTATTGTAGACATTCCCTCATTTCCATCCCGGAGCATTTTAAATTTCCTTTCCCATTTATCGAAAAACCCCACTATTGGATCATTCTTCATCGAATCATATGAATCGATCTAGCAATGATGGAATTTAGATTCTGTTTACTGAATCACATGAAATTTTACCCAACTACATATATGTATGTAATCTATGAAATACGTATGAACGGAGGAATAAAGAGAATTTTCTACTCAAATTGGAATTTGCAACAGATACAAATGAAAAGGAATTGATAAATGCCACTTAGATTTATGACGTTTTGTTATAGAATATAAAAACAAAAGCGATTTCATTTCTACCATTATTATGATATTACATATTTCAATCCCACTGGATATCAGAAAAATAAATGTATTCAGGATTTGATCTGTTTGCTAAGATTAAGATAAAGACAGAATAATCATAAAGAATATAGAGTTGATTTTTTTAGCACCTAACCGGATTCTGTTGTTCAAAAAAAGATTCGCAGAGAAGGAAGATATTTTTACCTATTTTTAGTAGAATTCATAGAAGATAATTGAAGTGCGTAAGAAGGATTCTACTTATTAAACATATGCAGATATCTATATATCCGTCTCCGCCTTTATAGCAGTTCTATTCGGAGCAACGTAAGTTGTGCTTTATCCAAATTTCTATTTTAGATTCAATCTATTGAATGAAAAATTGACGCACAAAAATTTCCTGCTAATTCCCTATAGGCATCATATAGATAAGATACCCCTAGATATCTGTGTAACAATTTCTCTTCTAGGGTTTACATATACTCATAATTGTTATTATAATTGAAATTGAGAAGAATCAATACTAATTAGTTATGTATCAATTTTGATTTTATTATGTCATTACGGAAACCCAATTTGAGATTTAAATCCAAGAATCGTTCATGAATTCACAGCCAATAGTTAATGGTTCCAATTTGTCTTGAATTTTTGTTTTTGTGACTGAAAAGACACATTTTTTTTTTTGCAATATAAACGAGAGAGGAAGTTTTTAGTTATTGTGTCTTTTGTTTTGATAGACTATATAATCAATCCAAGGGATATATCCAATCCAAAAAAGGAAGGATTTCTTTTAGTTTAGGAATTAGGAAAGGTATTAAGGAAAAAGGAATTCAAGATGCAAGTATAAATATAAAAAAGGGGGAATATTTTCATCTATTTTGGATCGTTTTGGCGGCATGGCCGAGTGGTAAGGCGGGGGACTGCAAATCCTTTTTCCCCAGTTCAAATCCGGGTGTCGCCTGATCAACAAAAGACTAAAAATTCCTTATACTGATATAACTCGACGAATTATTCCCCAGCAGGGGGGAGGAAGGCTGTTGATACGTGTTTGATTCTAAGCATCTGTAGAGGGCTGTAAATCCTTGCGTCGAGGATTCAACAAAAGAAAGATTAGAGTAGTGGAAGGGCTATCAAGACTTACCGATTCCCTTCCACTACTAATGTAGTGTCTACTAACTAGGCCTTGAATTAGATTGGATAGCCGGACGGGGAATCTAATTAGTAGTTGTGGAAAGGGCGGAAGATACTTTGTATACAGACTCACGAGAGTCTCTGAATGCTTGAGCATTCAATCAATATTAATTAGATTGTAGCTTTTTTTATATAAAAAAGTGCAAAAAGAAAGAATTTATTTTTGGTAACCCTAGTAAAGAATGGGCTATTTTACGATTGTTTCTTTGAAACAATCAGGAGAGGGTAAGGGTTAGATCAAATGGGAAATCGGGGTATGTGATGGGTAGCAATCTGTCTTGATTCCATATTTTTATGCCTTTTACTTAGTTTTACTTAGGAAGGACAAAAAAAGAAACACTAGGTTTGATTATCCTACATGTTTATTAGTAATATTCCCTCGATACTTCTAAGGGTGTCACTTCCTGTTGTTATTTTGCTTGGGCTTAATGTTTCCAGATTCTACTAGAAATCATATAAGAACTTGTTCTAAATGGATTTATTGGATTAGTTCATCAATAGTGTTGGTCCAGAACAGAACACCACCCCCTTTTTTTTTTTTTGACTCTGCACCATTGATTCCACTATTATTAGTGAGCAATAATGGAATAATTCCTTCATATTCATAGAGGTAGGGGACACAATTCACATGGATATAGTAAGTCTCGCTTGGGCTGCTTTAATGGTAGTCTTTACATTTTCCCTTTCACTCGTAGTATGGGGAAGAAGTGGACTCTAAGGGTACTACGAAATTGAGTTAGCGTTTTTAACTATCTAATTAAATTAAATTATTAATTTACAGTTTGGATTCCGGTGGAGTAATGTATTAGATGAATAATACCAAAATCAAAGAGATATTTGACTGATTCCCATCCCATGTTCGTATTTCGAAAGTAAGAGGAATACAGATGATAGGAAATTTCTTCCAACAAAATTCTTCCTAAACTTTCTATTTCGATGAACCCGCTCTTACCAGAATTATATATGGACAATGAGGAACAACGGATCCTTTTTTATTTTTTTTTTTCAAATTAATTGTAATCAATACCAATCAAATAGATGAAGCAAAGAAATAGAATTGGAGTGCTATGTACATTACATATATGTAATTGATATCTGCATATATGATGGATGAAGATACATATTTGATTTTAGATTGATCTATATTAAGCCTCTATCTTTATAGAGTACACCTTTATACATTAAATAACACTAATAAAATAAATAGTATGGTAGAAAGAGTCATATATTTCTTTCTACCATACTATAGGATCTCATAGAATACTGATGATTCTAGTCCGCTCATTTCATTTAAGACGCAAAATTGGAATCCTTTTTATTTTTGATTTCATTTCTTCAATCATTGATAAGAACTACGAAGTCAAGTTTCATTCAAATTCATTCAAATTAATTATTTTGACTGACTGTTTTTACATATATGATAAGTAAAAAAGCAGTAGGAACTAGAATGAACAGTGCAGTAGCAATAAATGCAAGAATATTTACTTCCATAATCTTATCTTTCGTTTTTTTTTACTTCGCAATAACTCGGGATTTAATCCCATAGAGATGATAAATCTTTCGCCTGTAAATTCAATGGGATGAATTACATCTCGATGATATTGAATCGGCTCAATATCATGAATAACAATATCTGAGCTATCAAATGGATTCATCGTCGAGAATTGAATAGTATAACATAGGAAGATCTTTTATCCATACCGAATCCAAAATTTTATCTATAATCCAATCAAAAATTCCTTTATTTTGCATTTTTTTTCCATTCTTTTCTATAACCTACCGCCTTCCGGGTACAATCATCTGATCAAGTATCATCTAACCGCGTTTCCACTTCCATTGGTTACAAACCCCGAAGTGAAATGGAAAAAAGGACGGAGTGAAGGTCTAAACTCTGTTTTTTTAATGATCTAATTTTCTTGGAAGACAAAGAAGTGTGATAAAGATGAGTCCCGTTATAAAAGATCTAATATTCCATCAAATGCACTGTTTGTTCTGTCTTCGATGGGACCTTTACCTTAGGAAGGTAAAAAGATTCTTCATTCTCTTGATAAGAGGGACAGTATCCTTGTTTGATCTTTCTTTTATTAATATCCTCTTTCTTTGGATTAGTACTGGTGGGACGCATATATCAAAAGTTCAGTGTGCAATTTGAATGAGATAAATTGTGTCAAATTCAAATTCGTAATTGAGATTATACACGATCGGAATCGGAACCAGAAAAAGAAATAGGTTAAATTTTAATCTGAAAAGTATTCTATCAGTGTAACTATGTGAAATTCATTTTTTATCATATTGTACAAGAAAAGAAAGGAATTCCATTTGTGTATGTGCTCCCCAGAAACATATGGTATTCTATTCCATTAGACGGATCAGGAGCAAGTGAAAAAGTCAGACCCAGTACGGTATTCTTGGAATTATGAATATGATGCTACCAGGACTTGTACTGATCCACATATGTCTCTCTCCCACCAATCGGTACTAGTTGAAATAATGGACATTTCCCGATTGGTTTGATGAGAAATGCTAAATGAAAAGAAAAAAAAAATAAATAAAGATCCGCGTTGGGAATAAAATTCTGCTCCTTGTCTCCCTTTTCATCTCCCTTTTCATAGAAAAGGAGAGATGAATTGAGTATTTGTTGGGTCCGCCGGGACTGACGGGGCTCGAACCCGCAGCTTCCGCCTTGACAGGGCGGTGCTCTGACCAATTGAACTACAATCCCAAGGAAATAAGGTGTATAGAATATAGATTCGTATGATCTCTGTTAATCACCCTGTTGTAACCGGGACGCGGGTGATATATTGATATCCCATGGTTTAGTAAGAGTGACATGGATTAATAGTAATCCTTTTGTTATTGCCAAATCAATTGAGAATCAATCTTTCAATGAACAAAAAGAGTATTTTTTTCTTTACTCTTTTCTTTAGACTTTATACTTACAGATCCTAATATGAATCTAGATCATTAAGAAGATCAGAATTTTTGATAACAAATAAATAAAAGTAGGGATATATCAGAAAGTTTTATTTTTCTTATTCTTCTGTATCAGGCATTTCTGGAAAATAAATGGATTATATAATTTCATCTTGGATCAGCGAATTATTGGGCCGAGCTGGATTTGAACCAGCGTAGACATATTGCCAACGAATTTACAGTCCGTCCCCATTAACCGCTCGGGCATCGACCCCGGACAAATCAATTCTCGACCTATTGATAATCCATGATCAACTTC